AACTGAACTAAGAGCGCTTTATTATCACAATAATAATTTTGTAACCCCAATTTATCTTGCATATATATATACTATAAAAAATAAAAATGAAATAGTTATTTAATTATGTATGTACAATTTTATTAATTGATCTCAATTGATCCCTCGTTACTGCTCAGAAGATAAGTAATAGGTAGGGATGACAGGATTTGAACCCGTGACATTTTGTACCCAAAACAAACGCGCTACCAAACTGCGCTACATCCCTTTCAATTGGTCTACAGTGTCATTGTAGAGAATCCCTGTCTTGTTTTCCACATCTTTATTTCCTACATTGATATACACAAACTATCTTATCATTTCTTCCTTCTTCCTTTTGGTCTCATATATCATATAACAAACATATAATATGGTAAAAGACTTATATAAAGTATGAAATAAATATGAAATCTACCACAAAAAATTAATATTTTTTAGGAATTTAAGGCGGAAATGGACGTATTTTTTTCTTTTAATAAATATCTATTTTGTACATTTCAATTTGAATTAGGAACTCCGCGTACAAGTGGTAAGTCATTAACTACATATACACATCCGGTCATATATGTATTACCATTATGTATTACAAATTACAATAAAATTACAATAACGAATACAGAAAGAGGAGTTTTTAAAATGCGAGATCTAAAAACATATCTCTCCGTGGCACCGGTAGTAAGTACTCTATGGTTCGGGTCTTTAGCAGGTTTATTGATAGAGATCAATCGTTTTTTTCCGGATGCGTTGATATTCCCCTTTTTTTCATTCTAGCTATTGATATGGGAAGGGGGAAGAAGATTAGAGATACAATCAAATATCTGTAACTAATCCCTACCCCTCCCTTCTTTTTTCTTTGTTTTTTCTTTCTAAAAAAAAAAAAAAACAAAGAAAAAGCGGTTTCACCCTCAGTGAAACTATGAACTCGGGCTCAGGCTCAAATTAAATTAATAATAGAATGGAAATGCGGTGGTTGGGGCAACAATATCATACAAGATACTTAACTGAAAATGAAATACTGTACGGCAATTAAAAATTCTAAATATAGTTAGAAATCATTATATTACTTATTATTTATTACTATATTGATTATTGATTGCAACAAAATATTTCTTTCATAATTTGATTTCGAGTTACCTGCTTCTATTTTTGTGTCCTTTCTTCTTCCTTGCTTCGGGTCGGAAAATTAAAGAATTGAGTGAATCAAAAACCAAAGGAGGTTCATGGCTAAGGGTAAAGATGTCCGAGTAGCGGTTATTTTGGAATGTACCAGTTGTGTTCGAAATCGTGTTAATAAGGAATCAATGGGCATTTCCAGATATATTACTCAAAAGAATCGACACAATACGCCTAGTCGATTGGAATTGAGAAAATTCTGTCCCTGTTGTTACAAACATACGATTCATGGGGAGATAAAGAAATAGATCGAACCGATCCGATCACTCGTGTGTCAGTCTTCCAAGGAAGATGAAAAATTACATATTATATATAACAATATATATATAATTTATTTAAATTTCTTTTTGAATTTATTTAAATATTTAAATATAAATAAATAGAAACAAATAAATATAAACAAACCAAATCCTATTTCGATCGGATCAAAGATGATGTAGAATTAAGAAATAGGATTGGTATTTTCAGGATAAGGAATAAACAAACCATGGATAAATCCAAGCGAATCTTTCTTAAATCTAAGCGATCTTTTCGTAGGCGTTTGCCTCCGATCCAATCGGGGGATCGAATTGATTATAGAAACATGAGTTTAATTAGTCGATTTATTAGCGAACAAGGAAAAATATTATCTAGACGGGTGAATAGATTGACCTTAAAACAACAACGATTAATTACTATTGCTATAAAACAAGCTCGTATTTTATCTCCGTTACCTTTTCTTAATAATGAGAAACAATTTGAAAGAAGCGAGTCAACCGCTAGAGCTGCTGGTCTTAGAACCAGAAAAAAAATAGGTTGACTCTTCAATTGAATTGAATCAAAAATCAATTCCAATCCAAACTCAAATGCGGATTGACGTTTTTTTTTTTTCTTCGAAAAATAGTAAAATCGAAATGTCCTGTCGTAAGAAAAAAAATGGGAGAAGAGGAATAAATATTTTTTATTTAACGTCTTTCTTCATTTTGATGACTTTATCATATTTTATCATACTAATTTCTACTCTACCTTCCCAGAGTTCATTCTCCAGGGAACTCCATTTAAACTATTCCAACGGATTCCTTCCAATCTCTTTATTTTATGATCTCATTGGAAATCATATAAAGACAACTCTTATTTAATATAGCTATTTGTGCAAGTATTTTACGATTAAGAAGTAACTGTCTCTTGTACAGATTGTGTATAAATTTACTATAACTAAAGTATACTTTATTCTCGCGAATTACTGCATTTATCCGAGTGATCCACAACCGACGAAAATCTCTCTTTTGTCTACCTCTATCCCGATGAGCCGAAACCAAAGCTCTTATTTTCTGTTGAGTAATAGTACGAGTAAGTCTTGAATGAGCCCCTCGAAAGGTTGATGCAAATAAACGAATTTTTGTTCTACGTCTTCGAGCTATATACCCTCGTTTAATTCTGGTCATTGAATAAATGAAACTTTGATGAATAACTAATCGATTTCCTTTCTTTCAGTTATTCCCTTCCCGTATCCTAGTCTATTAATAACAAAACGGATTCTTCCAATGTATAAAATTTAAATTCCAATGGCTTTTGCTACTATAACCTTCCCGACCACTATTTTTTTTTTTTTTTCTCGGTGAAATGCCTAGAAAAAAATTGTATTGATATTAGGTATCAAAAACACATAAAAGTAGTAAATATAAATGGATATAGTGGGTTCCATCGTTTCTATGGTTACTTCTTAAACGGTGAGGTCCTCTCTATACACCGGAGCCCTTCTTTCATTTAATCAATGTTATTGTTAACTTGTACAGTTCACACTCTTTGGCTCTACCCATAATTATCCAGTACGAGGTCTTTCACAATGAGATCTACTTATACAGTAACGGTATTTAATTATGAAGATTAGCTGAGTAGCTGACCCTGTTAGTCCGTTCTTGCAAGAGTAAGGCATAATTTTTCTGCTTTTTAAAATAGTATTTCCCCTGCTTAATGGATATCATTTGCTATCAATGGAGAATTCTTTCTCATCTTAAATTTAAAACGGAGTTGATTGGATTTGCACCAACGGAAACCATACATTTGATACCACAATAGAAGGATAGATCTTTTTGATTTTTAGATATTGAATGGAGTTCTTCCATTCTAGTCTATTCACTGGTACTGATCGTTGATACTGGATCAATTGTTTTCTTTCTTTTGTCCTAGCCCATGATCTGAACGAGTCGCACATACACCCTAGTACATGTTCCTCGTCGCTGAGGACATCCCCCAAGAGCGGGGGATTTCGTGACATTTCTGATTGGCTGTCTTGTGTTTCTAATAAGTTGTTTAATAGTTGGCATATTGAATCATATACATAATGGGCTGGTTTAGATCGATCTTAACCGGATGATTATGAATTTTTTTATTTCTATATTAATAGATTAATGAATAGAATATTAAATCCGGTAAGAAGATAAAATCTCAAATCACCAATTCGTCTGAAATTTTTGTTATTTTTTCTTTTTTATTCAGTCGCTACAAAATCAACAATTCCATGAGCTTGGGCTTCTGTTGCTGACATAAAAACATCTCTTTCCATATCTTCGGATACAACCCATAAGGGTTTGCCTGTCCTTTGTACATAAACCCTTGTGATGGTTTCGCGCATCTTCAAAAGTTCTTCCGCTTCCAAGATAAACTCTCCCGCCTGTGCCTCATAATAAGAACTAGCAGGTTGATGGATCATTACCCTGATGATATAACATAATAAATATTTATTCTATCTCGCATGATGATAAGGTGAAGAGATAAAGAATAATAAAATATATAATTGAACAACCGTACAGGCATCTTTTACGCATTGCATACGGCTCTATAATGGAATTCGTTTTTACCTTACTTAAATATCAAATAAATTAAATATAGGTTCTATCAGATTCGGGTTGGTAAATGATCCAATAACCACCCTTCTTTTTGTTTTTGGAGTAGTTCAAAAATACTATGATGGCTCCGTTGCTTTATATATTTATTTCGTCTGTTATTTAGCAATCCCAAAGTTTCTTTTTTTTTTTTTTTTCAAATAAAAAAACAAGATTTTTTTTTTATTTTCATATTCTTTCATAACCTAAATATTGTTAAGAGCCTCCCGGCGTGAAAACAAAAAAGTTTGTGACGCTGAAATAGGCCTCCCGATAGATTAGATAAAATCGGAAATACCTTTTATCTCATACTACTCTTTCGATACATAATTTAAGGGTTAAAAAAATTTATCATATCGAATTCGAAGTGCCATGCTATTATTACTTAATATTCATATTTCATATAGCGCGAAGGCATAGTCTTCTTTTTTCTCTCAAATCAAATAAAAAAATCATTGGCGCCAAGCGTGAGGGAATGCTATACGTTTGGTAATTTTTCCTCCGACCAGAATAAAAGATCCCATTGAAGCGGCTAATCCCAGGCATACTGTCTGGATATCTGGTCGCACAAATTGCATAGTATCATAAATAGCTACTCCGGGTATTACCCATCCGCCAGGAGAATTTATAAACAAATATAGATCTTTGGTATCATCCTCTATACTGAGATATACCATAAGACCAATAAGTTGATTCGAGATCTCGTTATCAACCCCTTGGCCTAAAAAAAGTAATCTTTCTCGATAAAGTCGGTTGATTGGGATAAAGTTGTATCCCTTAGAAACCGTACATGCACCTTTTGATGCATACGGTTCAACAAAAATAACGAAAAAAAAAAAAAAAAGAATCAATGTGTAGATGTAGATTCTAGCGCTTTCTTTTATTTTATTTTTTCATACCAGGCTTTTAACTTATAAAAAGGGGCTTTTCTTTCATTTTTCAAAAAAGATGGGTTTTGGCCTGTTTTGTTTATCTATAAAAAAAATTACTAAATTTATCTAACTAACTTTTCATTGATGTATTGTTTCATCGAGATACAATCTCAATCGCGATGTAATTTTCTTGTTCCTGAATGGGCTTCTTCAATTTTTTTAGGTTTATGATCTACTCCGAGTAAAGATCCGCCCGATTTGGATTTGCACATATATGACAAATGCCCCAATACCACGTCCTTTTGCTACGACTTCCTTTTTACAATTTATTTCATGTCTTACAACAGATATTCAATGCATTCATCATATTACTCGATTGATTAACAGTTTGAGATCACTTCTATTATAAATAAATATATAAAGAAATAGAATATGATAGAAATAGTAATCATAAATAGATTTATTACCTGTTTTTTTCTAAACGGAGCCTGGATACTTCATTTTATTGGCCTAACCAAGATAACCATAAATTATTCTAATTGATAATATTAATCTGTATACCCTCCCGAAAAAATGGATCTAATTGAACTTCACGCTCCAAATTTTTGATAATTCAATCAATCTTTCTTGGGCGAAGGGGAGGATATCTCGATCGGGGAAGAGAATGGGGAAATACCATATGACCCAATATATCTGACAAGTCGCACTATACGTCAATCCACAATGAATCTTCCTCTCCAGGATTTCGAAAAGGTACTCTTGGAACACCAATAGGCATTAAATAAAAGAAAAATTAAGTACTATATCTCACTTTGATGTGAAAGCGTAACAATGGATTTAGTGTCCTACTAATATTGGCCTTTATCATATTTTATCCATAGATTGACTAAGTTCATAAAAAAAGATAAAGAAGACAAAATGAATAAAGGAAAATTATTACAAATAAGTCCTTTGAATGATGAACAAATATATATATGCATTCACTCATATAAAATGGTATCAACTCCCCTACCATTGCGTATTGGTACTTATCGGGTGTAGAATAGATCTGCTTCTTTTTGTTCCTACGAACAAAATAGTTTCATTATTACTAAAAGTAATTGAAAAGAATCAAACAAATCAAACAAATATTAATTCTTTCCCCAAGATAATACACTAAAAAGAGGGTCCACAGCATAGTTTTTTCCAATGCAATAAAGTTACATTGTGTCTATTTTTCATTGCTAAAGGGGTATTTCCATGGGTTTGCCTTGGTATCGTGTTCATACCGTCGTATTGAATGATCCCGGTCGTTTGATTTCTGTCCATATAATGCATACAGCTCTGGTTGCTGGTTGGGCCGGTTCGATGGCTCTATACGAATTAGCAGTTTTTGATCCTTCTGATCCTGTTCTTGATCCAATGTGGAGACAGGGTATGTTCGTTATACCCTTCATGACTCGTTTAGGAATAACCAATTCATGGGGCGGTTGGAGTATCACAGGGGGTACTGTAACGAATCCGGGTATTTGGAGTTACGAAGGTGTGGCCGGGGCACATATTGTGTTTTCGGGCTTGTGCTTTTTGGCAGCTATCTGGCATTGGGTGTATTGGGATCTAGAAATATTTACTGATGAACGTACAGGAAAACCCTCTTTGGATTTGCCTAAGATCTTTGGAATTCATTTATTTCTATCAGGGGTGGCTTGCTTTGGTTTTGGTGCATTTCATGTAACAGGATTGTATGGTCCTGGAATATGGGTGTCCGATCCTTATGGACTAACTGGAAGGGTACAATCCGTAAATCCAGCGTGGGGTGTGGAAGGTTTTGATCCTTTTGTTCCGGGAGGAATAGCCTCTCATCATATTGCAGCAGGGACCTTGGGCATATTGGCGGGTCTATTCCATCTTAGTGTACGTCCACCTCAACGCCTATACAAAGGATTACGTATGGGAAATATTGAAACCGTCCTTTCCAGTAGTATTGCTGCTGTCTTTTTTGCCGCTTTTGTAGTTGCTGGAACTATGTGGTATGGTTCAGCAACTACCCCGATTGAATTATTTGGTCCCACTCGTTATCAATGGGATCAAGGATACTTCCAACAAGAAATATATCGAAGAATTGGTGCTGGGTTGGCTGAAAATCAAAGTTTATCTGAAGCTTGGTCTAAAATTCCCGAAAAACTGGCTTTTTATGATTACATCGGCAATAATCCGGCAAAGGGGGGGTTATTCAGAGCGGGCTCAATGGACAACGGGGATGGAATAGCTGTTGGGTGGTTAGGACATCCTATCTTTAGAGATAAAGAGGGGCGCGAACTTTTTGTACGTCGTATGCCTACTTTTTTTGAAACATTTCCGGTTGTTTTGGTAGACGGAGACGGAATTGTTAGAGCCGATGTTCCTTTTAGAAGGGCGGAATCTAAATATAGTGTCGAACAAGTAGGTGTAACTGTCGAGTTCTATGGCGGCGAACTCAACGGAGTCAGTTATAGCGATCCCGCTACTGTGAAAAAATATGCTAGACGTGCTCAATTGGGTGAGATTTTTGAATTAGATCGTGCTACTTTGAAATCCGATGGTGTTTTTCGTAGCAGTCCACGGGGTTGGTTTACTTTTGGACATGCTTCGTTTGCTTTGCTCTTCTTCTTCGGACACATTTGGCATGGTGCTAGAACCTTGTTTCGAGATGTTTTTGCTGGTATTGATCCAGATTTAGATGCTCAAGTGGAATTTGGAGCATTCCAAAAACTTGGAGATCCAACTACAAGAAGACAAGTAGTCTGATACAATATGCTTTGTTACTTGTTACTTTTCATTTTTATTTTCTTTTTGTGATTTTTAGATGGGGTACCAGATAAATCTTGATTTGAATCACTGCCTTTTCTTTGACTCTTTTTCTTTATTTATCCGGGAGACGATCCCAAATAAACAGGTATGGAAGCTATAATTGTAAACCACGATCGAATCTATGGAAGCATTGGTTTATACATTCCTTTTAGTCTCAACTCTAGGAATCATTTTTTTCGCTATCTTTTTTCGAGACCCGCCTAAAGTTCCAACTAAAAAGGTGAAATGATTTGTCATTATCTCAATTGAAGTACGGATCCTCCCAATATTGGGAGGATCCGTACTTCAACTAGTCCCCGTGTTCCTCGAATGGATCTCTTAGTTGTTGAGAGGGTTGCCCAAAAGCAGTATATAAGGCGTACCCAGTAAAACTTACAAGTAAACCAGATAAAAAGATGGCAACTAGGGTTGCTGTTTCCATGATTATATAGTTTTAAGACATTATAAAGTTTTAAGACCACAATGGATCTATGATAAGATCATTTATTTACAACGGAATGGTATACAAAGTCAACAGATCTTACTGAATATAAAATATTATGGCTACACAAACCGTTGAAGGTAGTTCTAGATCTGGCCGCCCAAAACGAACTAATGCGGGGAGTTTATTGAAACCATTGAATTCAGAATATGGTAAAGTAGCTCCTGGGTGGGGAACTACTCCTTTGATGGGTCTCGCAATGGCTCTATTCGCGATATTCCTATCTATTATTTTGGAGATTTATAATTCTTCCATTTTACTGGATGGAATTTCAATGAATTAGATTCACAAGAACCATTAACTGGCTTTTTCAATACAAAGTGAAGCGTTTAGGTTTCTGATTTTTATCCCATTCTATTTTGGTAGTTTGACCGTGGAATTTCTTTGTTTCTGTATTTCCGGAATATGAGTGTGTGACTTGGTATAAATGATCCTATGATAGTACAGAGAATGGGTCTGTCATCTTGATAGAGATGGTTTTACTTCGTCGGATATTCATTCTAGTATCTGGAGCACGGAATATATGAAATAGATTACTATTAGAACTATGATTCATACTTAATAGTCAGACCTCGTGTCCGGACTTCAAATTTTTTTTTTTCAAAGAGTTAGAAATAGAAATATTTTTATTCTTTCAAACTTTCGTTTATGCTTATTTTGATCAAAGGACAAAACAAAGGTTTCTTTGGTTTGGATTTTTAGTCATTATATCTATTCATTGAATAAGTGATGATCCAATGGTTCTTACTCAGGGAATTTGGGGACTTAGACTTAGTTTGAAAGGGTTTTATTGAATCATCGTGGTTTTAGTATGAATCTGAGGTTTTAATCAATTCATAGGGTCTTAACAAGAGAATTCCTATCAATAATAAAGAAAACAGCAGTAAAGCCGCATTACACATAAATAACACCAAAGAAAATAGGTAAATAGAAGATTCAAGAGGCCTATAACGATCAATATATAGACGAATGAGCCGACTTGATTTTTTGGCATTATAACCACAAAGAAGAGCTTTCGGATTTTTATTCTTTAGTATCTTAAAAAAAAAATTGAATCATAAATCATAGAATTAATAAATTTCAAACTTTATATTACACACATCCGTTAGAACTAGTATTTGGGTGTTTCTGTTTGAGCCGTACGAGATGAAATTTTCATATACGGTTCTCCGGGGGGGTCCCCTTGATTTACCTATCTCAATAAAATCTATGATTGGTTCGAAGAACGTCTTGAGATTCAGGCAATTGCCGATGATATAACTAGTAAATATGTTCCTCCTCACGTCAACATATTTTATTGTCTAGGGGGAATTACGCTTACTTGTTTTTTAGTACAAGTAGCTACCGGGTTTGCTATGACTTTTTATTATCGTCCGACCGTTACGGAGGCCTTTGCTTCTGTTCAATATATAATGACTGAAGCTAATTTTGGTTGGTTAATCCGATCAGTTCATCGATGGTCGGCAAGTATGATGGTCCTAATGATGATCCTGCACGTATTTCGCGTGTATCTCACCGGCGGCTTTAAAAAACCTCGTGAATTGACTTGGGTTACAGGTGTGGTTTTGGGTGTATTAACCGCATCTTTTGGTGTAACTGGTTATTCCTTACCTCGGGACCAAATTGGTTATTGGGCAGTAAAAATTGTAACAGGCGTACCAGACGCTATTCCTGTAATAGGCTCGCCTCTGGTAGAGTTATTACGCGGAAGTGCTAGTGTAGGACAATCCACTTTGACTCGTTTTTATAGTTTACACACTTTT